CGAGAAAATCACCCGTTTGATCGAGTATGCTACCAATCAATGTTTACCTCTTATTTTAGTGTGTGCTTCTGGAGGAGCACGCATGCAAGAAGGAAGTTTGAGCTTGATGCAAATGGCTAAAATATCTTCCGCTTTATATGATTATCAATCAAATAAAAACTTATTCTATGTATCAATCCTTACATCTCCGACTACAGGTGGGGTGACAGCTAGTTTTGGTATGTTGGGGGATATCATTATTGCCGAACCCAATGCCTACATTGCATTTGCGGGTAAAAGAGTAATTGAACAAACATTGAATAAGACATTACCTGAGGGTTCACAGTCGGCTGAATATTTATTCCATAAGGGCTTATTCGATCCAATCGTACCACGTAATCCTTTAAAAGGTATTTTGAGTGAGTTATTTCACCTCCATGTTTTCTTTCCTTTGAATCAAAATTCAATCAAGTAGAGCCTTAATCAAAATAAAAAAAAAAAAAATTGGATTTGTGATCAACCAGTAGTTATTCATTTAGTTTAAAGGAATCAAATTCAAAATCCAAAGAATGGATTTTTCTTTGGTAACATAAGATTTCATTGTAGAAAGAATTATGTGGATTATTCTTTTTTTTTTTTACAGATATTACTAATTAGTAATTAGGAAATCTCTATGAAACAACATAAAAGAGTGAATTCTTTTTTCTTTTTATTTATAATAAAATCTTGATTCCAGTTAATTAAATGAAAATTATAAGACAAGAAAAAATATTAATATAATAAATTAATAAATAAAAAAGTGGATTATCATACATATATTTCATGTCGAAAGATGAAAAATTCTGTTCTACATTCCTTTTCTATATATATATACTCATCTATATATAGAATTCTAGATTCATTCTAATTATTAGAGAATTCAAATAATTATACTCATGTAGATATACTTATTATAATTATAGAATTCTTCTAATTCTAAGAAATTTGAATAATTCTATATATATGAATATATGCATTATAATAATTCTAAGATATTTTTCTAACAATAAATAACAGATAAAAATATTAATATAATTAGGATAAATAACATAACAATAATAATAAAAAACAGGTAGAAATATTAAGTCTATTAAATAAATCGAGGTATCCATTCTATGACAACTTTCAACAACTTACCCTCTATTTTTGTGCCTTTAGTGGGCTTAGTTTTTCCGGCAATTGCAATGGCTTCTTTATCTCTTCATGTTCAAAAAAACAAGATTTTTTATTTTTAAATACGATGGTGCCAAATCTTGTATATATATATATATATTTTTTTTTTTAAGAATGCGACTTATACCATAACACAGATATTTATTTAGTAGGATAGAGTATAACATATAGCTTACTCTTTCCATAAACGATTATACATGACATCTGAGTAAATGAATTATAAATATTTGAAAAAAAAAAAGAATCGAATAGATGGGAATCGGAGCGAATATCTGAGATATAGATATAAAGTCAATATATCTATATATAAGTATCTATAGGAAATTATATGTCAATTGATCTTATTATTTTAGATCTAAACAATTCGATGAATTACTCTTAAAGGTTCACATCAGAATAATACTAGTTGATGAGAGTTACTTCGGAAACCAACAAAAGTAAAATTTATTTCGGTTATTTTTTTTATTCTTCCAATTCCAATAAAATGCAATTAGATCTAGTATGAGTTGGCGATCAGAACATATATGGATAGAATTTTTAAGGGGATCTCGAAAAACAAGCAATTTCTGCTGGGCCTTTATCCTTTTTTTAGGTTCATTAGGGTTTTTATTGGTTGGAACTTCCAGTTATCTTGGTAGAGATTTGATATCTTTATTTCCGTCTCAGCAAATCATTTTTTTTCCACAGGGGATCGTGATGTCTTTCTATGGGATCGCAGGTCTCTTTATTAGTTCTTATCTATGGTGCACAATTTCGTGGAATGTAGGTAGCGGTTATGATCGATTCGATAGAAAAGAAGGACTAGCGTCTATTTTTCGTTGGGGATTTCCTGGAAAAAATCGTCGCATTTTCCTCCAATTCCTTCTGAAAGACATTCAATCCATCAGAATCGAAGTGAAAGAGGGTATTTATGCACATCGTGTCCTTTATATAGAAATCAGAGGCCAGGGGGCCATTCCCTTGACTCGTAATGAGAAGAATTTGACCCCACAAGAAATTGAACAAAAAGCTGCAGAATTGGCCTATTTCTTGCGTGTACCAATTGAAGTATTTTGAAAAATGAAGCGAAGAATGAATGCTTTCGTATTCTTAGTTTTTAACACGAGGGAAAAACCGATAAATTCTTTTTTTTTTTATTTGAAATTAATACGTTAGATACAGATAGATTATATCTTGTAAATTATCTCGACTTTTTTTGTCAATCGAACTTTCTCTTTCTTTTTTTATTCTTTTTTTATTCTTTTTGGTATTCCTTAATTATAATTAACAAAATTACCAAAGGATTGGACCACTTATAACGAAAACTTCTGCCTTGTTTTGACACTCATTTTTGACCATAACATCATACAATAGTCTTGATAAAGTTCTCTTAAATTTTCTTGGACTGGATTGTGGGTAGTAGGCGAATTTTGTTTTTTTTTTTTTTTGAAATATTTTCTATTTTCACCTGTAAATCCTAATCTTGAAGTGGTTCTTTCCTGCATTCATCGAAACCGGGCAATTGCTTCAAATTTGAGTAATTGCTATATTTGGAAACAATAGATATTTTTTTTTTGATTCGAATTTAAAAAGTGAATTCTTTGTTTTTCTATTTTTGTATTGTTTCGAAATTTAAGGACTAACCACTCAAGCACAAATAAAAAACAGAGAATAGATTGATAATAGAATCAATATGACTTGTAATAGAACTTATGTTTGATATGAATATTCAATATTGTATCAAGTTGACGAATGAAGTAAGTTCATGAAAAAAAAATAAAAGACGAAAAAATGGCAAAAACGAAAGCATTCATTCCCCTTCTATATCTTGCATCTATAGTATTTTTGCCCTGGTGGATCTCTCTTTCATTAAAAAAAAGCCTAGAAACTTGGGTTACTAATTGGTGGAATACTGGGCAATCTGAAATTTTCTTGAATCATATTCAAGAAAAAAAGATTTTTAAAAAAGTTCTAGAATTAGAGGGACTCTTCCTCTTGGACGAAATGATAAAAGAATACCCAGAAACACATCTACAAAAGCTTCCTATCGGAATTTACAAAGAAACAATCCAATTGATCAAGATACACAATCATGATCGTATCCATATGATTTTGTACTTCTCGACAAATATAATCTCTTTTGTTATTCTAAGTGCTTATTCTATTCTAGGTAATGAACAACTTTTTCTTCTTAACTCTTGGATTCAAGAGTTCCTATATAACTTAAGTGATACAATCAAAGCTTTTTCTATTCTTTTATTAACTGATTTATGTATAGGCTTCCATTCGCCCCATGGTTGGGAACTAATGATTGGATCTGTTTACAAAGATTTTGGATTTGCTCATAATGATCAAATTATATCCGGTCTTGTTTCCACTTTTCCAGTCATTCTAGATACAATTTTAAAATATTGGATCTTCCGTTATTTAAATCGTGTATCTCCGTCACTTGTAGTGATTTATCATTCAATAAATGACTAAAAAATGATCCACTGATCCCATTTTCAGGTTTCTTACTTTGTACATAAGTAAAACATTAATAATTTGACTTATTTCTTCTACCCATCCAGGAGAATTCTTCCTAGATTCGAGTCAAATTATTTCAGTAAATAGCAGAATCAGGGATAGGGAACTATACTAGCAACCTACCTAATTTTATTGTAGAAATTTTCGGGATCAATGATTGGACCATGCAAACTAGAAATACCTTTTCTTGGATAAAGGAAGAGATTACTCGATCCATTTTCCTATCGCTCATGATATATATAATAACTGGGGCACCTGTTTCAAATGCATATCCCATTTTTGCACAGCAGGGTTATGAAAATCCACGAGAAGCGACCGGCCGTATTGTCTGTGCCAACTGCCATTTAGCTAATAAGCCCGTGGATATTGAGGTTCCACAAGCTGTACTTCCGGATAGTGTATTTGAAGCAGTTGTTCGAATTCCTTATGATAAGCAATTGAAACAAGTTCTTGGGAATGGTAAAAAAGGAGCTTTGAATGTGGGGGCTGTTCTTATTTTACCTGAGGGGTTTGAATTAGCCCCCCCAGATCGTATTTCGCCCGAGATTAAAGAAAAGATAGGCAATCTGTCTTTTCAGAACTATCGTCCCACTAAAAAAAATATTCTTGTAATAGGTCCTGTTCCTGGTCAGAAATATAGTGAAATCACCTTTCCTATTCTTTCTCCGGACCCTGCTACTAAGAAAGATGTTTACTTCTTAAAATATCCCATATATGTAGGTGGGAACAGAGGAAGGGGCCAGATTTATCCCGACGGGAGTAAGAGTAATAATAATGTTTATAATGCTACAGTAGCGGGTATAGTAAGCAAAATAATACGAAAAGAAAAGGGAGGATATGAAATAACCCTAGTGGATGCATTGGATGGGCGTCAAGTGGTGGATATTATCCCTCCAGGACCAGAACTTCTTATTTCAGAGGGCGAATCCATCAAACTTGATCAACCATTAACGAGCAATCCTAATGTGGGTGGATTTGGTCAGAGTGAGGCGGAAATAGTACTTCAAGATCCATTACGTGTCCAAGGCCTTTTGTTCTTTTTTGCATCTATTATTTTAGCACAAATCTTTTTGGTTCTTAAAAAGAAACAATTTGAAAAGGTTCAATTGTCCGAAATGAATTTCTAGATCGTTGGATTTATCAACATCAAGTTCGTAAAAAGAACCAAATTCTTGTTGGAAATTCATTATATAATTATGTATGACCAAAAAAAAGTATGAAAAGCTTTTTACTTGTTTTTTTTCTTATTCTTTTTATACCGGATTTCGGGAATTACTTGTATCGCATTACTAGTCATAGTATGT